TAGCATTATAGACCGTATTGTTACTCTTGCTACCATCAGGATAGATCTGTCCTCTTCCTCGGTTTCCCCCTACATATATGGGATATTTTAAGAAATGAGCATCTTTCTTCGTAGCAGGATCAGGGGAAAGAATGGGAAAGACAATTTCACTATATTTCTTACCGGGAACAGGGCCTATCACAAGAATATTTTTTTTATCGGGACGATAACTCTGAAAAGATAGATTTCCTATCTTTTCTTTCAATTCAGGGGAAATACGGTCGGGCGGCGCTAATTCGAATCCCTCAGGCAAAATAAGAACAGCACCCACATTCAACCCTCCCTTTTTTCCATTAGCAAGAACTTGTTTCATTTGCATATCATAAGGAATTCGAAGAACTGCTTCAAATACAGTATCGGGAAGCACAGCTTGGGGAACTTCAATATCCACGGGCTTGCTAGCTAAATGGCAATTGGCACATACAATTCGTCCAGTTGCTTCTCGTGGGTTTTCATAACCCTGCTGCGCAAAAATGGGATATGCATTTGAAATGGATGTCCGAGTTATTACGTATATCATGATCGATACAGAAATCGATCGAGTCATCTGTTCCTTTACCCAAGAAAAAGTATTTCTATTTTCCATGTCCAATCGCGGATCTCTGAATTTCTACAATAAATTAGATAGGTAGCTAAATTAATTTAGTTCCCTATACGCGAGTTTGTTGTGATTCTACTGCAACAGTTATACTGGAATGATGAATACCTTAAGCAGGTAGAAATAGAAAGAAAGAATTTTGCTAAAATGGAAAAGGGCTTTCTTTCTAAAGAAAGATGCTAATTTGATTAATATCAGGAAATGGAATGAATTTATGCTTCACTAATTGAATGATAAATGACTACAAGCGAAGGAGATAGGCGGTTTAAACAAAAAAAGACCCAAAATTTCAAACATGTATCTAGAATTACTGGAAAACTACAAACAAAAATTGTGAAAATTAGCTCATTAGGAGCCCATCCAAGATCGTTGTAGACCCAACGAATTAGTAGTTCCCAACCGCGGGTGGAGTGAAATCCAACAAAAAAATCAGTAACTAAAAGAATAAAAAAAGCTTTTATTGAGTCATTTAAGTTATAGAAGAATTCCTGAACCCAAGAATTAAAAATGACAAGTTCTTCTTTACTCAGAAAAAAAGAACCACTTAGAATAGCTAAACAGATTATATTTGTCGAGAAATGCAAAATGATATGGAGATGATCCTCATTATCTATTTTGACCAATTGTATTATTTCCTTGTGTATTCCTATAGGAGGTTTTTGTACATGTGTCTTTAGTTTCTCTTTTATCATCTCGTCCAAGAGAGAAAGTTCTTCTAATTCTATGAATCTTTCTAGAATCCTTTTCTCTTGAATATCAGTTAAGAGAGTTTCGGATTGCCTGGTATTCCACCAATTCTTAATCCAAAGTTCCAGACATTTGTTAAATGAGAAAGAGACCCCCCAGGGCAAAAGTACGATAAATACAAGATATAGTAAAGAAGGCAATGCTTTCTTTTTTTTCATTTTTGATCTGTAAATTGAGTTGTTAATGAACCCGCTTCATTCGCTGACTCTATTTCATTCCCGGACTCTATATGATATTTCTTTTTCTTTGAAGCAAAAACTCTATAGCAAGGTTTGATACCCTGTATCTATTCTTCTTTTTTATATATTCGTGGAATTTAATTGCATTGGGTTCCTTCTTAGATCTAGATGGAGTGGAATAGTGAAATAGAATAAAAAAAAAGACCTTTCGAATGAAAATGGAAGAATAGTATGCGATATATCTCACTTGGACAAAATAAATTAAAAAAAAATTTCTCTTATCCGCATTTGTTCCTTCCTTTAGATAAATACTCAAAAATACCCTTCCGATAACAAATCCAATTTCGAAAGGACTTCTTTCCCATGTTGAGAAAGCTTTTCTTCTTCCAATTCTTCTTCATTCAATTCAGTTCAAAAAAAATACATACAATTGGTACTCAAAATACATACAATTGGTACTCAAAATACTTCAATTGGTACGCGCAAGAAATAGGCCAATTCGGCAGCTTTTTGTTCAATTTCTCGTGGAGTAAAAAACTTCTCATCAGTACGAGTCAAGGGAATGACCCCCTGGCCCCGGATTTCCATATAAAGGATACGACGAGGATAAAGACCCTCTTTAACTTGAATTCTAATTGATTGGATATCGCGTATAAGGAATTGAAGGAAGACGCGACGTTTTATTCCAGGGAATCCCCAACGAAAAATGCGCACTATTCCCTCTTTTCTATCGAATCGGTCATAACCACTACCTACATTCCACAAAATAGTACACCACAAGTAGGAGCTAATGAATAGGCCTGCAATTCCGTAGAAAGACATCACGATCCCCTGTGGAAAAAAAAGAATTTGTTGAGATGGAAGTATAGATATAATATTCTTACCAAGATAACTGGAAGCCCCAACCGATAAGAATCCTAGTGAACCTAGAAAAAGAATACAGGCCCAGAAAAAATTACCCCTTTTTCGAGAACCTTTTAGAAGTTCTACCCATACATGTTCTGATCGCCAATTCATATTAGATATACTAAATCCAGCAGTGGTCTATTGAAATTGAGAGAATAGGCTAAATAATTTTGACTTTACTTTTTTTTATTCTGAAATCGTCTTCAGCAATTAGTACTCCTGTGAAATAATAGGTTAGATACATTGACTTTCTATTCAAAAAATATTTGTTGATTCAATTAAAAAAAAACTCGCTATACCCGGCTCCGCATATTCATGCATTTATGCTCGTAGCCTATATCCGCATCCATCCCACAGCCGTTTTTATCCGCATTCATAGCTGTTTTTCATTTGTGTGTAGAAAGAGCCACATATCCTACCATATTATATTACTTACACTAAAAATACTAGACAATCTTATTTTTCTGCACATAAAGAAATAAAGAAGTCATTGCAATTGCCGGAAATACTAAGCCTACTAAAGGCACGAAAATAGAAGGTAAGTTTAAATCCGTCATAGAATAGGTGTCTCAATTCAAATTTACTATTTCTATCTATTCGAAAAATATCTTAAGATTCTTATGATATAATTAAGTATATCTATTATAAGGAATATTGACTATTGTATTTTTGAGTTTGCAAAAAAAAATATTTTGTAAAAAAAAAGGAATGGATAATAAAATAAGCAAACTGCCAAAAAGGAGAACTAATTAAAAAGATTTGATTTTGCTTTTCCCATCCTCATGGCCTTTCTATCCTTCTAATCGAATTTAAAATTCGATTCAAAATAAAGCAACTAGAATTTACTTCCTGCATACATACTCCTCTAGAAGAGCATACAATAATGCGTGGTAAAGGCAGAAAATATAGAATCATAGTATATTCAATCAAAATCAAAGGTCAAATTCTCTTACCTAAGATCCCATACTATACTACCCTCTTAGACTTTTTAAGGCGATATACCACCCAAAAAGGGTATAAAAATGTCGGGTGGAGTTAGCTTTTCGAGGAAGACCCATCCCGTGCAGCGAAGTCGTCCTGTTATGTTAGTAAGACCCCGCGCAAGAATGGTTTATAGAAGAATATTATTCCGAATATTCCTTTGGACGTGTATAGTGAGTAGCATTGCGATTCCGAATGCTTTTTTTTTTATTTATGAATAAAAAAAATTCATTGTATCGTGGGGTCGGAGGTTTGGTCCGGAAAAATTCGGAACAAAATATCTACCCCATTGAAGTTTATAGCGATGGATTTCCACGAAAGTATAATTGTTCCCATCAGAATCCTATTGAACGTCTCTACGATGGATCCAGGTTCTGTGTCCAATCCCAAATCAAGGATTTATCGCTCTTGATCGGAGTCATAAACTAAAACTACCTTATTTCTCAAGGTTATAGAAAACTTCCTTATCTAGTTATAGCATTTTGAAAAAAAAAATGCTTCTTTTCTTACACACAGTTCGAGTCACTTGTTGACTCACGATTACAACTGTTAAAAGTTTCAAACGTCCTCTTTTTTGCAAGAGAGTCTTATAAAATAAAAGGGTATAACTTCAAAACTATGTCTTTTTTCATTCATTTTCCTTTAGTTTTTTTCTCTATCTAGAAGTGGAATAGAATAACCCGGTTGAAGGGTAATGATCATACGTCTGTAATGCATTGTATGTCCCAGAATAGGTCCTATTCTTCTACCCTTTCCAGGTAGTCGATGGCTATTCACAGCTACTACCTTAACACCAAAGAAGAGTTCGACCCAATGCTTGATTTCTGTCTTAGTGAATCCCGATTCGACATTAAAAGTATATTGATTCTTTCCCAATAAACGAAGACTTTTTTCTGTAAATACTGCGTATTTAATTCCATTATCATATGATAATATTTGAATTTGATTTGTATTTCTTTATTGTATTATACCTTTATATATTCTAGATATATAGAATAGACTAATCTCGATTTGTCAAGTCTCATAATCGTATTATGATCCATTTTTATTCGGCTCAATCTTTTTTAGAAAAAAAAAGATTGAGCCGAGTTTAATTGCAATCAATTAGACGAATAAAGAAGAATTACTGCATTTCGTAACTTATTTTTTCTCTTTTTATTTCGTTTATTTTTTATTTATACCTTCTTTATATTTAGTTTTATCTATTCATCAATAGTATCTACCGGCTCGAACTCGAATTTGATCGCTTTCCATACTTCACAAGCCGCGGCTAGTTCAGGACTCCATTTGCAAGCTTCTCGGATAATTTCATTACCTTCACGAGCAAGATCGCGCCCTTCGTTACGAGCTTGTACACAGGCTTCTAAAGCCACTCGATTAGCTGCTGCACCAGGTGCATTTCCCCAAGGATGTCCTAAAGTTCCTCCACCAAATTGTAATACAGAATCATCCCCAAAGATTTCAGTCAGAGCTGGCATATGCCAAACATGAATACCACCTGAAGCTACCGGTATAACACCTGGCATGGATACCCAGTCCTGGGTGAAAAAGATACCGCGAGCACGATCTTTTTCAATAAAATCATCGCGCAATAAATCAACAAAACCTAAAGTCATTTCGCGTTCCCCTTCTAGCTTACCTACTACTGTACCGGAGTGGATATGATCTCCCCCAGACATACGCAATGCTTTAGCTAATACACGGAAATGCATACCATGATTTTTCTGTCTATCAATAACTGCATGCATTGCACGGTGAATGTGAAGAAGTAGGCCATTGTCGCGGCAATAATGAGCCAAACTAGTATTTGCGGTGAATCCCCCAGTTATGTAGTCATGCATTACAATAGGAACCCCTAATTCTCTCGCAAATACAGCTCTCTTAATCATTTCTTCACATGTACCTGCAGTCGCATTCAAGTAATGCCCCTTAATTTCACCGGTTTCGGCCTGTGCTTTATAAATAGCTTCGGCACAAAAGACAAAACGGTCTCTCCAACGCATAAATGGTTGTGAGTTTACGTTTTCATCATCTTTGGTAAAATCAAGTCCACCACGTAGACACTCATAACACGCTCTACCGTAATTTTTTGCGGATAATCCCAATTTTGGTTTAATAGTACATCCCAATAAAGGACGACCATACTTGTTCAACTTATCTCTTTCAACTTGGATACCATGAGGCGGACCTTGGAAAGTTTTTGTATAAGCAGGGGGAATTCGTAGATCCTCCAGACGTAGAGCACGTAGGGCTTTGAAACCAAATACGTTACCCACAATGGAAGTAAACATGTTAGTAACGGAACCCTCTTCAAATAGGTCTAATGGATAAGCTACATAACAGATCCATTGGTTGTCTTCCCCAGCAACAGGCTCGATGTGATAGCATCGTCCTTTGTAACGATCAAGACTGGTAAGTCCATCAGTCCAAACAGTTGTCCATGTACCAGTAGAAGATTCGGCAGCTACTGCAGCCCCTGCTTCTTCCGGCGGAACCCCAGGTTGAGGAGTTACTCGGAATGCTGCCAAGATATCAGTATCCTTGGTTTCATACTCCGGGGTGTAGTAAGTCAATTTATAATCTTTAACACCAGCTTGAAATCCAACACTTGCTTTAGTTTCTGTTTGTGGTGACATAAGTCCCTCCCTACAACTCTTGAATTAAGAATTCTCACAATAACAGGGTCTACTCGATGTGAATTAGACGTCAATGCAACTTTAGCAAAAATTTCGTAAAACAAAAAGGATATTCAATTAATATAATATCAACTCATTAAAGAAAATTGAGAGCATACTTAAATTAATGAATATTTTGCATTCATATATAATGTGTACACCCTGTGTATTTTCTATCCTACAGGAATTCCACTATAGGAATTCTATAGGAATTGAGTTGTTGTTATTGTAAGTTAACACGGTTCATTATTAAACCATGGATTTGATTTACCAAATCCTTCATTATTGTATACTCTTTGATAGATATAGCGCAACCCAAATCAATCCCTAATCCTTATTTTACAAGTTCTTAATGGGCCCTTTTCTTATTTTGAATGTAAATACCTAACTAAATACTAAGAAAATTCTCTGTTGACAGCAATCTATGCTTCACAGTAGTATATATTTTGTATATCGAAGTCCTAGATAGGAAAGTAGAGTAGGCACAGATGCTCCACAAAAGGCAAAATGTATATGAAAACAAGATTGATTGAACTTTGCAACGGACTCATTTCATGAGTAAACGATTGAATGGGATTCGCTTGGGCAACGAAATAAAGTCCCGGTCTCCTTTTTTCTCTTATTGAATTAACTAATTCATTTCCTTTTTACTTTTGGATTTTTGGATATTTTTTTTTAATTTGATTTGGCATTATTCAACAAGAAAAAAAAGAAAAATTTCGACAAATTCTTTTTTTTATTATGTGATAATTATGAGTACCAATCCTACTACTTCTCGTCCCGGGGTTTCCACAATTGATGAAAAAAGTGCAGGTCGTATCGATCAAATTATTGGACCCGTGCTGGATGTCACTTTTCCCCCAGGCAAGTTACCTTATATTTATAACGCCTTGGTAGTCCAGAGTAGAGACACTTCCGATAAGCAAATTAATGTGACTTGTGAGGTACAACAATTATTAGGAAATAATCGAGTTAGAGCTGTAGCTATGAGTGCTACAGACGGGTTGATGAGAGGAATGGAAGTCATTGACACGGGAGCTCCTCTCAGTGTTCCGGTCGGTGGAGCTACTCTCGGACGAATTTTCAACGTTCTTGGGGAGCCTGTTGACAATTTGGGTCCTGTAGATAGTAGTGCGACGTTCCCTATTCATAGATCTGCGCCTGCCTTTATCGAGTTAGATACGAAATTATCCATCTTTGAAACAGGTATTAAGGTCGTCGATCTTTTAGCTCCTTATCGACGTGGAGGAAAAATAGGACTCTTTGGGGGGGCTGGAGTAGGTAAAACAGTACTCATCATGGAATTAATCAATAACATTGCTAAAGCTCATGGGGGCGTATCCGTATTTGGTGGAGTAGGAGAACGAACTCGTGAAGGAAATGATCTTTATATGGAAATGAAGGAATCCGGAGTAATTAATGAAAAAAATATTGAGGAATCAAAGGTAGCTCTAGTCTATGGCCAAATGAATGAACCACCGGGAGCTCGTATGAGAGTTGGTTTAACTGCCCTAACTATGGCAGAATATTTCCGAGATGTTAATAAGCAAGACGTGCTTTTATTCATCGATAATATCTTTCGTTTTGTTCAAGCAGGGTCGGAGGTATCTGCTTTATTAGGGAGAATGCCCTCTGCAGTGGGTTATCAACCTACTCTTAGTACAGAAATGGGTTCTTTGCAAGAAAGAATTGCTTCTACTAAAAAGGGATCTATAACTTCGATTCAAGCAGTTTATGTACCCGCGGACGATTTGACCGACCCTGCTCCTGCGACAACATTTGCACATTTGGATGCTACTACCGTACTTTCCAGAGGATTAGCTTCCAAGGGTATTTATCCAGCAGTAGATCCTTTAGATTCAACCTCAACTATGTTACAGCCTCGGATCGTTGGCAACGAACATTATGAAACTGCGCAAAGAGTTAAGGAAACTTTACAACGTTACAAAGAACTTCAGGACATTATCGCTATTCTTGGGTTGGATGAATTATCAGAAGAGGATCGTTTAACTGTAGCAAGAGCAAGAAAAATAGAGCGTTTCTTATCACAACCGTTCTTTGTTGCAGAAGTTTTTACCGGTTCTCCAGGAAAGTATGTTGGTCTTGCAGAAACTATTAGGGGATTTCAACTAATCCTTTCCGGAGAATTAGACGGCCTACCCGAACAAGCTTTTTATTTGGTGGGTAACATCGATGAAGCTAGCACGAAAGCTATAACCTTAGAAGAGGAGAACAAATCGAAGAAATGAAATTAAATCTTTATGTACTGACTCCTAAGCGAATTATTTGGGATTGTGAAGTGAAAGAAATCATTTTATCCACTAATAGTGGCCAAATTGGCGTATTACCAAACCACGCCCCCATTAACACAGCAGTAGATATGGGTCCTTTGAGAATACGCCTCCTCAACGACCAATGGTTAACGGCGGTTCTGTGGAGCGGTTTTGCGAGAATAGTTAATAATGAGATCATAATTTTAGGAAATGATGCGGAACTAGGTAGTGATATTGATCCGAAAGAAGCTCAACAGGCACTTGAAATAGCCGAAGCTAACTTGAGTAAAGCTGAGGGTACGAAAGAATTAGTTGAAGCAAAGCTAGCTCTCAGACGAGCTAGGGTACGAATCGAGGCTGTCAATTGGATTCCCCCCTCCAATTGAAAACAATCCAAGGGTTTATAGTTGATACAAAGAAAAAGGGAAGAGGGGTAGAAAAAGTTATTAGATAGCGAAGCGAAGTAAGTCCAATGCTATCTAGTAATTTTTCTACCTACTTACCTACTATTGGATTTGAACCAATGACTCCCGCCGTATGAAAGCAATACTCTAACCACTGAGTTAAGTAGGCAATTTATCACCACAAAGGAAGACTCATTACTTCGATCGATTATATATCGAATCACTTTTCTAAGCAATACCGCTTCGTTATTGGTCTGTTATATACTAAACAGATACAGATAAAAAGGATATCCTCTGGCATTAGAGAATATTCATCTTGACAAGAAATTATCTATATGTTAAGATATCTCTGATAAGGGCTATAGCTCAGTTCGGTAGAGCAACTCGTTTACACGTGCGCCAATGCTTTTCAAAGGAGCTTATTATGCAATGAACATAATTGATCTTATTGCAAAATCAATGTCTTACTTCATAGATTCGAGAGAATAGGAGAACAGTAGCCTGACAAATAGTCGGTTCAGTCGGATTCAGGTGCCAATTCAGGTGCCTAATCAAATGGAACCCTTATGGATTTGCTAGTTGATAAGGTAAATATCCAGCCCACTAAATGCTAGGCAGAATGAGGATAAGGGCCTCCAAAAAATTTCTTCTCGTTCTATGAACTTTAAGGTGTATGAAGTCTCATAGTTAACTCTTGCAGTGGAACGATAGAGACTCCATTTCACTTAGGTTGATTTAATTTAGGCCGGAGGCAAACCTAAGTCAAGGTAATCCTCCTTTGAAACACTTTGGTATTGCTCCTAGATAGATCATAATACAAATAATCAATCAGAGCACAGGGAGCCATCTCATTATCTTTCCGTAAAGAAAAACTATGGTGGACTAACTGATTTTGAAATCAGTTTATGAAAGAGCCCAATGCAAAAAAATGCATGTTGGGTCTTTGAAACAGTTCGAATCATTTCGATAATAATCCGTTTGATCTGTTTTACCGAGAAGGTCTACGGTTCGAATCCGTATAGCCCTAATATGTCTTTTTAAAAAAAATTTGGATAGATATCCTAGGTTTTCTTTAGTACAGTTTTCTTTTTCTCATTAGTGCTTGTTTCTAGACTGGATGGGCGCCTGCGACATAAAATATGCGACATAGATATAGAGGTAAAAGCATTACCACAGGCTCATTCATCGAACATCAAAA